GTAGCAAGAGCACGAAAAATTGAGCGTTTCTTATCACAACCCTTCTTCGTGGCAGAAGTCTTTACCGGTTCTCCAGGGAAATATGTTGGTCTCGCAGAAACAATTAGGGGGTTTCAACTGATACTTTCCGGAGAATTAGATAGTCTTCCCGAGCAGGCCTTTTATTTAGTGGGTAACATCGATGAAGCTACCGCGAAAGCTCTGAACTTAGAAGGGGAGAAGAAATGACCTTAAATCTTTGTGTACTGACTCCTAATCGAATTATTTGGGATTCAGAAGTGAAAGAAATCATTTTATCTACTAATAGTGGCCAAATTGGCGTATTACCAAACCACGCCCCTATTGCCACGGCGGTGGATATAGGTCTTTTGAGAATACGCCTCAATGACCAATGGTTAACGGTGGCCCTGATGGGCGGTTTCGCTAGAATAAGTAATAATGAGATCACCATTTTAGGAAATGATGCGGAGATGAGTACTGACATTGATCCGCAAGAAGCTCAACAAGCTCTTGAAATAGCTGAAGCTAACTTGAGTAGAGCTCAGGGTAAGAGACAAGCAATTGAGGCGAATCTAGCTCTCAGACGAGCTAGGACACGAGTAGAGGCTCTGAATGTTATTTCGTACTAGTCAAAAATACATCAAAATAATAATCAAAAGAAGTTCTTTATTATTATACACTATACACCAGATTTGGATTCCGCCAATTGAAGACAATCAAGTCTAGATGATACAACGAAAAAAGAAGATGGGTAGAAAAACTTATTAGATACCATTGACTCTGGTATCTAATAAGTTCTACCTACTATTGGATTTGAACCAATGACTCCCGCCGTATGAAAGCAATACTCTAACCACTGAGTTAAGTAGGTTATTTATCATCACAAAAAAAGGACCCATCGCTTCGGGGATTATAGGTGGAATATTATTTCTAAGCAATACCAATCCGCTAACAGTAAACGGATCAGAGAGCTATCATGTAGGATCCTATCTTGACAAGAAATTATCTATATGTTAAGATATCTATGACAAGGGCTATAGCTCAGTTAGGTAGAGCACCTCGTTTACACGTGCGCCAATGCTTTTCAAGGGAGCCCATTATGCAATGAACATAATTGATCTTATGGAGAAATCGATGTCTTACTCCATAGATTCGAAGGAACAAGAGAACAATAGCCTGACAAATATTGGGTTCGGTCCGATTTGAGTGCGAATTCCGGTGCCAAATCAAATAGAACCTACCATTGATTTGCTAATTGATAAGGTAAATACCCAGTCCATTCAATGCTAGGCTTAATGAGTATAAGGGACTCAAAAGAACCTCTTTTCGTCCTATGAACTTTAAGGTGTATGAAGTCTCATATTTAATTCTTGCAGCGGAACGATGGAGACTCCATTTAACTCAGGTTGATCTAGGCCGGAGGCAGACCTAAGTCAAGGTAACCCTTCTTTGAAACACTTTGGTATTGCTCCTTCATCAGAATACAAATGATGAATTACAGAGCACATGGAGCCATCTTATTATCTTCCCATAAAGAAAAAATATGGTGGACTAACTGATCTTTACATCAATCAGTTGATGAAAGAGCCCAATGCAACAAAATGCATGTTGGGTCTTTGAAACAGTTCGAATCATTTCGATAATAATCAGTTTGATCTGTTTTACCGAGAAGGTCTACGGTTCGAGTCCGTATAGCCCTAACACATTCTATTTTTGTATAGACATTCTATTTTAGTTTAGTATAGTTTTCCTTTCCTCATTAGATTAGTACTTGTTTATGGACTGACCGGTCTATTTGTCCGTAGAAATGAAAGCATTACCACATGCTCATGTGAATACATAGGGACAGGAAAATAAAAACAATAATTCATTCCAACGAATCCAATCGCTATTTGTAAAATCTAGGATAAAATACCTATCCTTCTTCCTTAATCTTCACGGATGAATTACATATGACTTTTTTCCTGTCCATGATCAAAGAGTTACGGATATACTTTTGTTTTGGTATACCCAATCTCAGTCAATGAAAATCATGACATGCTCCTCCGTCTAAAAACTTTATCCTGACCCAGCCAAATGGAATCCTAAGTTACACAGATCTAGTACCTATTCTTTTCTTGATTTTGTATTTGTAGAAATCCCTCAACTTCAACTAATTCTTTTTTGGCCGAACAACAAACAAATTGGTTGTTTCAAATATAATGCAGAGATAATGAATTGGTCCTTAATGTATCAACGTTCCTTCGTCTATATTCTATGAGTTGGGTTGGTTTGGGGATTTGGTCTGTCGAATTGTTCGACAATGTGTGATTCTTTCTATTAGAAGTATCTTATGTAGATCATTTATGATTCCACGAATTCTATCACTCTGTGCTATTTTTCATTGTGTAGTGTAAGTTTGTTCCAAAATAAACCCCTTTTTTGTAGCGAAACCTAGCCCTTCGGTTGGTCTTACTAAGTGCTATTGCCGTAACAAGTATTTTTGTTCATCCCAAATCGC